TTTTTTATGGGATATAGATTAAATCATCTAGTAATTTATAATTTGAAAATTTATTATTTTTTTAAGTTCTCCATAATTTAAGATTAAGATACTTATTAGGTTAGGTCTTAGGTCTCACACCAATTGCGAAATATTTCGTTTGTTGAAACGTTTCTTAGTAAGGGATTTCCCTTGTACTAAGGGTAGGAATGGGAAGGAAGAAAGCGATCGGATCCGTGAATTCCTCATCCTCAAATGAGCCCTTCCCGGGGTATTGTCTCATAAGTAATTGTTAGGATTAAAGTGTTGATATAATTAGAAGAAGCAAACGGCAAGTCCAAGTTAATAAAATAAACTAAGACTAAGAAAGAAGCGCATAACGTACGTTTTCACATTTCGAATTTTAGGATTAAATTAAACAAAAGGATTTGCAAATAAAAGTGCTAATGCCACGACCAGTCCGTAAATTGTTAAAGCTTCCATAAAAGCTAGACTAAGCAATAAAGTACCTCGTATTTTACCTTCCGCTTCTGGTTGTCTCGCAATACCTTCTACAGCTTGGCCCGCAGCAGTACCTTGGCCAACTCCAGGTCCAATGGAAGCAAGCCCTACGGCCAATCCAGCAGCAATAACGGAAGCGGCAGAAATCAGTGGATTCATAGTAAGTTCCTCGTACAAAAAAATAAATGGTTAATGATACAATCAACCAATGCATTATTACTTATTTTATCACTACGATCTATCGGGTCAAAGTAATTAAAAACTCTGAATTGAAATTATAATATTAGTTAATCGTCAGAATGACTTCGATATCTCTTTTTTTTTTTTTTTTAGTTTCTACCCATGATCAAATCTTTGTAAACTCATATGCATAGAGTTCTACTTATTGCATTTCTTAGTTTCGAACCATTCTTTCATTCAATTCTTCGTTCTTTACTTACTTTCTATATCCGTACGTTCATCTGTTTTTTCATTCAATCTACAATTACAATTACAGACGAAAAAGAAAGACTTATATTGTATTGTAATCCATCTAAACGAAATGCAGTGTGGTTAAAAAAAAAAAAAAAGAATCAACATTCAATATAGTAATAATAAATAGTATTATAGTAATAATATAAATATATAAATAGATATTAATAATATACTGGGAAAGAAATTAGGAATAAATAAAATAAAATATACAAATATATAATATATAGTCCATAGGAATAATCCCTATATAACTAGTAAATATCTAATATCACATATACATTTGTTTCTTCCATAATGTAAACCACCTGCATTTTATTTTTATATTGAATTGGATTTTAGAATCATTCTTCGAAACATATGTAAGGGTTAGACTTATAGACATTACATATATCTAGTTTGACTTGACCCCCTAACCCATATTTTTCCAATTCCGTAATATCGTCTATCTTCCCTCCTACGAGATTAGGTCATCCATACATATATAGATACAAATATCTATGTATTATGTTGCCCAACCAAGTGCGTATTTGGAATCATGCATGACTTCGGGTAAGTGAAAAAAGACTATTAAAAAAGCTAATCAATGATGACCCTCCATGGATTCACCTATATAAGCCGCGGCTAAAGTTGCAAAAATAAGAGCTTGAATACCGCTTGTAAATAATCCAAGAAACATAACGGGGATAGGAACTACTGAAGGTACTAAAGAAACAAGAACAACAACTACTAATTCATCAGCCAATATATTTCCGAAAAGTCGAAAACTAAGAGATAAAGGTTTTGTAAAATCTTCTAGGATGTTAATTGGTAAAAGTATTGGAGTTGGTTGGATGTATTTCCCAAAATATCCCAATCCTTTTTTGGTAAGACCCGCATAAAAATATGCCACTGACGTGAGTAAAGCTAAAGCAACAGTAGTATTTATATCATTCGTGGGCGCAGCTAACTCCCCATGAGGTAACTGTATAATTTTCCAAGGTAAAAGAGCACCTGACCAGTTAGAAACAAAAATAAATAGGAACATAGTTCCAATAAAGGGAACCCAAGGGCCATATTCTTCTCCAATCTGAGTTTTACTCAAGTCTCGAATAAATTCAAGGACATATTCGAAGAAATTCTGTCCGTCGGTCGGAATTGTTTGTGGATTCCGAACTGCTATGATGACTGAACCTAATAAGATAGCAATTACGACCCAAGAAGTGATAAGTACTTGGGCATGGATTTGTAAACCTCCTATTTGCCAATATAAATGTTGGCCTACTTCTACACCCGATATATCGTATAACCCATTGAGTATTTTAATGGAACATGGTATAGCATTCATATTGTCCTCTGATATAAATCGAACTTAAAAAATTATTTTGATTCAACCATCTCTTTCTCAACTCACCAACATTAATCATCTTTTAATACAAATTGAATTTAGGATACCAATAAATTTCAATTTTAGGATACTAAAAAATCACATAACATAATATAAATATCCCCATTTTTATCTCTATCTCTTTTTGAAGTTCAAGAATAGTAACCGATCCAATAAATTGATCGAGTTCCCAAACAATTAATTAATTTTATTATTCTTAATCATAATCAACGATTTCTTATATAGCTATAACGACCCTCGCAAATTGCGAATACTAATTTGTTAAGAATGAATCGAATTGAAACTATAGCATCATCGTTAGCTGGAATCGAAATATCTGCGAGATCCGGGTCACAATTTGTATCAATTAAACAAATAGTAGGAATCCCTAAAATGACACATTCTCGAAGAGCTGTATATTCTTCTTGCTGATCAACGATGATTACAATATCGGGTAACCCCGTCATATATTTGATCCCACCCAAATATGTTTGCAAGGTAGATAATTTTCTCTTCAACATTGCTGCATCTCTTTTGGAAAGATGGTTGAGTTTCCCCATCTTTTGTTCTGCTCTTAAGTCCCTGAACTTATTAAGTCTCGTTTCCGTAGTGGACCAGTTCGTTAACATACCACCGAGCCACTTTTTATTAACATAATGACACCGAGCCCCTATTGCAGCTGATGCTACTAAATCCGCTACTTTCTTTTTGGTACCAACGATTAAAAAGGTTTTTCCACTACTTGCTGCATTAAAAACTAAATCACAGGCTTCTGATAAAAAACGAGCAGTTCTCGTAAGATTTATAATATGAATACCTTTACGCTTTGCAGAGATGTAAGGGGCCATTCTAGGATTCCATTTTCGAGTACCATGACCAAAGTGCACTCCCGCTTCCATCATTTCTCCTAAATTGATGTTCCAATATCTTTTTATCATTTTTCCCCGCATTTCCCCACACTTCCTCTTTTTTTTTTTATTAAAAAAAAAAAAAAGCGACAAGATACCCTGAAATAAATAATTGTTCCGACGGAACCTTCTACCGTGGATTGACCCTTGATATATAGCCCAAACCATTAATTTCTTTTAATTACTCATTTTTTTATTACTAAATTAATATAAATATATTGGACCAACCTAACCAAATAGTTAAAGTAAAAAGAATGAATCTCTTCTTAGGAAAATCGCGTAAATGGTTGTTGTGATGTCCCATAAAAATTGTTTGGAGCACATAATTCTCTATGGTATAACAAAATATCTCCCATTTCCAACTCGAATAAATTTTTCCTTTTGATTTCCAAAGAAATATTTTTGTTTTCCCTTGAATGGTGTACTAATTTTTTGAATCCAGTACCAACAGGAATAAGCCCCCCCAGAACAACGTTCTCTTTCAGTCCTTTCAACCAATCAATACGAGCTCGTAAAGCGGCTTTTGCTAAAACTCGAGCGGTTTCTTGAAAACTCGCTTCGGATATGAAACTTTGAGTACTCAGAGATGTCCTCGTTATTCCCAATAAGATTGCCCGATAATTGATCGCTTCGTCTAAAGCACGTCCCGCTCGTTCCGCTCGCAACAATCCGATTAATTCTCCGGGTGAAAAAACATTAGACATTCCATCTTCTGAAACCAACACTTTTGATGTTATTTGACGTACAATGATCTCTATATGTCTATTATGGATCTGTACTCCCTGAGATCGATAAACCTTTTGAATTTTATTAACCAAAGAGATACGACTCTGGGCTATGGTTAGCTCAGCTCCAATCAAGAATCCCCAGGGGATTCCAAGAATTCTTGGTATACGTTCATTCCAACTTTCGACTCTCTTTTCGAGGTTCATCGATATTGAATCAATTGAACGCACTTCTAAGACCTGTTCCACTTTTGGAAGACCCTGCGTTATGTCACCAGATCTTGATTTTTCATATATAAATGTAACTAGTGTCTTTCCTTCATAAAGGATTTCTCCATAATGACCATGAACTGTTGCTCCTGGGGTAGCCAAATAAGGCTTAGCCGATCTTATAACTAAGGAGTCAACATGGTCAATTAAAATTTGACCGGATTTTTTTATGTGTGGCCCATATTTGAATAAACATGCATTTTCACAAATAAATTGCCCAAGGCAAATTATTGTGGATGTCTCTTCACCAGAATCGTGATGAAGAAAACAACAATTTAAATGGAATGGATTCAAAATTATATTACTGCATGAATTGGGATTATAAATTCTTCTATTTTCATCCATTAAACAATATTTAAATACTTGAAGTACTTTAAAAGTCTGCTTAAAATTGTTAAGTAGTAAATATTTCTTTAACGAGATTTGATTATGAGTTAATAAATGGTAAGATGAATAAAAATTCGTTATTTTAGGTACAATAGTACCTAAGGGACCCAACAAATACCTAATTGGGATTAGGGGATCCAATATCACATTGTTATATTTCGAACCCTTGAATGGACTAATTCGAAAACAGTTGGATGATGACAAAATTATAAAAGATTGGAATTCCTTATATTGATTCAACAACGTACCAATAGTTCCTTGCTGTTGGGTAAGTAATTGAAACTTCGCCTTGGAATGAAAGGGATTGATATTGGCGCGATCTAGCCCCTTATTGGGAATCAATCCCGAATCTGTTATATTATATCTTTTTCCGCTATATGAAAGAGTGGACTT